CTTTTAAAATTAAAAGAAAAATTCTAATAAAAAATTAAAAATAAAAAAATCTTTATAAAAAATATATAATTATAACAAAATAAATAATGGAAATTTTTAATCCTAAATAATATCTTATAAACAATTTCTTTTTAAAAAAAAAGAGAGCTTATCCCCTCTTATTTTTAATTAATAAACTTTTAATAATTAAATTAATTAAAGCATTATTAAAAATGAATTATATTCAATTATTAGAAAACTAGATATCAACTTAAATGAAAAGCATATAACTTCTAAAATATAATTATAAATTTTTTTGAAACAAAAAGAAACATTATATTTTAAATCTTAAGATTTCGAGAAAATAAAATAATTTATTAATTTTATTAAACCCTGATGCAAAAGGTACTCCAAATAATAAATACTTAATTTATAAAAAATTTAAACCTTTACAGTTATAAAAACAAAAAATATTAATTCTTAATAATACTAAAAAATAAAATATTTTTATTAAAAAATAAAAAAAAAATTAAATATTTAAAAAATATTAATCAAGATGAATTGAATTGCACAAATAAATTTATTAATGTAAATAATAAGTTCCCTAAAGGAAGCATCTTGAACTTACCAGGCCCACCTTCCGGTAGGCCTACTTTGTTACGACTTATCCCAACTATTTTATAATGAGAGTGACGGGCGATGTGTACATTATTTAGAACTAAAATCAAAATTAAAAGTTTTATAAAAATTACAACCAAATCCAATTTCAGGATAAAATTAAATCTAACCATCCAAAAATAAAATTAATGTAACCCACCTCCACTTAAATATAGCTACATCTTGACCTAACATTAAATTCATAAAATTTTAAGAAAATATTCTTATAAAACATTCAATGACAGCGATATATAAACAAAATTTAAGTTAAACCAATCGTGGATTATCAATTACGGGGCAGGTTCCTCTGGAAAGAATAAATAACCGCCAAATTCTTTTAATTTAAAGAACATAACTATTAATATTAAAGCAAATTTAAAATCATTATAATAGGGTATCTAATCCTAGTTTTTACATGAATTTCATATATCTATATAAACCAATAAAAAATTATTAAATCTGAATTTCACCTCAAAATAAAAATTTTAATTATAAAATAAATATAATATTTAGCCGAAAAAATTTAATTTAACTAATTGTATAACCGCGACGGCTGGCACAATTTTTGTCAGTTATAATTAAAACCCTGGTTTTATCTTAAAATAAAAACCAAAAATAAACACTGAAAAGAAAACTCATTTAGAAATTAAAGAAAACCTTACATATAACAAAGTTCAAAATCCAAATCCCAAAGAAAGAATCAAACTTTTATTTTTATAATTTAAATATCGAAAGGAACAGGTTTATAAGCCCCCTCCCCCCCGGATCCTACGTCTCTACTCGTGTCCATCGCCATATGACTCGCCCACCTATAAATATTTATATGATTATAATATCCTATCTATATACTAGTATTACCATTCTCTCATTACATGTACTCTTACCCATATCTAAATACTTACATACCTTGATTCTTTATTCTACCTATCACACACTTCTATTACTATCACCCTCATATACTCCTCGTATTCAATGTACTATTACCTATTCCTAAATCCTCCTATGTCTATATTACTTATAGTCTGATCCTTTTACCCCTATATCTCAGTCTCTTATATCACCATATTCCTTATTAGTAAACATCTCTCTTTATCTCACTTCTTCTTTTCCAACCATTCCATACTGATCATGCGTTACATTGTTATCTATCATACTCTATTACCTACTCAATCCACTCCTATCTCTACTTGGGATGTTGGCTTCCATCGTCTAAATACTCCTATCTATCATATATTAGTATACTTTCCCTTTTCTTAAATAGTCTTATATGTATATATATATATTATCCCCCCCTTTTCTTTTATACTTTTTTAAAATATTTAATTTACATTAACAGTAATTATATAATAATATATAATTTATTAAAATTAAATAAATCAAATTTCCTAATTTAATTAAATTAAATATTTGACAGGACCAAATGTATCTCCTCTCAGAGATTTAAAAATAATTTTAAACTAGTTCCTAACAAAATTGTTAAATAAATAATAAGATGCCTGAATAAAGGGCTATTTTGATAGAATAGATAATGTAATTATATTACTCTTATTATATTATTTAGAATTAAACTAATCCTTTGAAATCAAAATTCAATGTGCATCATTACACCTAAATATAGAAAGATAAGCTAAACTTAAGCTTTTAGGTTCATACCCTGAAAATAGAAAATAATTCTTCTTTCTAATAATAAAAACTTCAACTAAAATTATAATATTATCTACAACCATAATATCCACATTATTAGTATTAAGATCAGAAAATTGATTTAGTATATGAATAGGATTAGAAATTAATATATTATCATTTATTCCATTAATAGAAGAAACAAAAAATTTAATATCATCAGAATCAAAAATAATTTACTTCATCATTCAAAGTATAGCTTCAATACTATTTCTATTTACAATTACTATAAATCCTTTAATCATAATTAATGAAAACTTAACTAATTATTTACCAATATCAATAATTACTTTAAGAATATCTATAAAAATTGGTATAGCGCCTATACATTTATGATTTATTAATATTATAAAAAAGTTAAAATGGAACAAATGTATATTATTAATAACATGACAGAGGATCGCACCTTTATATGTTATAAGTAATACAAATAATAATATTTTCATAATTAATATTATAGCCATTACAAGAGCGTTAATTGGAGCTATTGGTGGAATTAATCAAACATCAACAAAAAAAATCATAGCATATTCTTCAGTTAACCATTTAGGATGAATTACAACATGTATTATCTATGATAATGAAACATGAATAAAATATTTAATTATTTATTCATTAATTATTATAATTATAACAAGAAGTTTTAAAAAAAAATCAATTTATTATATAAACCAAATAAATTTAAATATAAAAACAAAAACCGAAAAAATAACATTAATTGTAATAATATTAAGATTAGGAGGTTTGCCCCCATTTCTAGGATTTTTACCTAAATGATTAGTAATTCAATCACTAATAAATAATGAATGTAAAACAACTATTATAATTCTTATAATAACATCAATAATTACATTATTTTATTATATACGTATAATTACTCCTATTATTATAATAAATAATTATATTAATAAATGAAATTTAAAAAGAAAAAATATAAAAATTACATATATACTAAATTTAATCATTAACATAATATTACCAATTACTATAATTATTAGAATAAGATAAACCCTTAAGTTAAATAAACTATTAACCTTCAAAGTTAAAAATATAAATATAATTTTATAGGCTTTAGTATAATACTACTTTAGAATTGCAGTCTAATATCATCTAATTGACTATAAAGCCTGATAAAGGAATTAAAAATTCATATATAAATTTACAATTTACAACCTATAATCAGACACTTTATCTAATTAAATAAATTTATTTAGAGAACATAAAATTGAATAAATGAATATTCTCAACAAATCATAAAGACATTGGAACACTTTACTTTATACTAGGCATATGATCAGGAATAATTGGTATATCAATAAGATGAATTATTCGAATTGAATTAGGACAACCCGGATCATTTATTGGAAATGATCAAATTTATAATGTAATTGTAACAGCACACGCTTTTATTATAATTTTCTTTATAGTCATACCAATTATAATTGGAGGTTTTGGTAATTGATTAGTACCATTAATAATTGGGGCTCCTGACATAGCATTCCCACGAATAAATAACATAAGATTTTGATTATTACCGCCATCACTAACACTCTTATTAGTAGGTAGAATAGTTGATGTTGGAGCAGGAACCGGATGAACTGTGTATCCGCCTTTATCTAGTAACTTAGCACATAACGGAGCATCAGTTGATTTAACTATTTTCTCACTTCACCTTGCAGGTGTATCATCAATCTTAGGAGCCGTAAATTTTATTTCAACTATTATTAATATACGAACTTCAGGTATAGACAGAGAAAAAATTCCATTATTTGTTTGATCAGTAGGAATCACTGCCCTATTATTATTATTATCATTACCTGTTTTAGCAGGAGCAATTACAATATTATTAACTGACCGTAATTTAAATACTTCATTTTTTGACCCAGCAGGTGGGGGTGACCCTGTTCTTTACCAACACCTATTTTGATTCTTTGGACATCCAGAAGTTTATATTTTAATCCTCCCAGGATTTGGAATCATTTCACATATTATTAGACAAGAAAGTGGAAAAAGTAATGCATTTGGGTCAACTGGAATAATTTATGCCATATTAGCCATTGGGTTATTAGGATTTATTGTATGAGCTCATCACATATTTACAGTTGGTATAGATGTAGATACCCGAGCATACTTCACTTCAGCAACTATAATTATTGCTATCCCAACTGGAATCAAAATTTTCAGTTGATTAGCAACAATTCATGGATCAATAATTAATTATTCACCTTCAATAATATGAACATTAGGATTTGTATTTTTATTTACAATTGGAGGTCTGACTGGTATTGTATTAGCAAACTCATCAATTGACATTGTACTACATGATACATATTATGTAGTAGCACACTTCCATTATGTACTTTCAATAGGAGCAGTATTTGCCATTATAGCAGGATTTATTCAATGATACCCCCTATTTACAGGTATAACAATAAATCCTAAATGATTAAAAACTCAATTTTTTACTATATTCATTGGAGTAAATCTAACTTTTTTCCCACAACACTTTTTAGGATTAAGAGGTATACCTCGACGATATTCAGATTACCCAGATATATATATATCATGAAATGTAATTTCATCAATTGGATCAACCATTTCAATCTTAGGAACTATAATATTTATTATAATTATATGAGAAAGTATAGTATCCAAACGAAAAATTATATTTGTTATAAATATAAATTCAAGAATTGAATGATTACAAAATTATCCTCCAGCTGAACATTCATATAATGAAATACCTATTGCATTTAATTTCTAATATGGCAGAAATATATGCAATGAATTTAAGATTCATTTATAAAGAATAATCTTTTTTTAGAAATCAGAAAATGATCACAAATTAATTTCCAAGACCCAAACTCCCCTCTTATAGAACAATTAATGTTTTTTCATGACAATACAATAATTATTTTAATCATAATTACAACTTTAATTGCTTGAATTATATTAAAAATATTATTTAACAAAATAATCAATCGATTTATAATAGAAAATCAAATAATTGAAATTATTTGAACAATTATTCCAGCAATTATTCTTATCTTAATTGCTCTACCATCACTACGAATTCTATATATAATAGATGAAACAAAAAACCCAACTTTAACAATTAAAGCAATTGGACATCAATGATATTGAAGTTATGAATATTCAGATTTCAAAAATATTGAATTTGAATCATATATAAAACCAACAAGAGAAATTGAAATAAATGAATTTCGTCTACTTGAAACTGATAATCGAATTACACTTCCAATAAATAATCAAATCCGTATTATTGTTACTGCAACAGATGTATTACATTCATGAACTATTCCCAGATTAGGGATTAAAGTTGACGCCATTCCAGGACGACTAAATCAAGGATCAATATTTATTAATCGTCCTGGAATTATATATGGACAATGTTCAGAAATTTGTGGAGCAAATCACAGATTTATACCAATTACAATTGAAAGTGTAAATACAAAACAATTCATTAGATGATTAAAAAATAAATCATTAAGTGGCTGAAAGTTAAGCAATGGTCTCTTAAACCAAAATATAGTAATTAACGTATACTCTTAATGGAAAAATTAGTTTATAAAAAACATCAGATTGTCAAACTGAAAAAATTAAATATAATATTTTTCTATACCACAAATAGCCCCACTATCCTGATTAACATTAATAATTATATTTATTATTATAATTATTGTTATTAATAGTATAACATATTTTAATAAAAATTATAAAATTAAAAAAGAAATAGAAAATAAAAAAATAAATCAACTTAATTGAAAATGATAACAAACTTATTTTCAACTTTTGACCCATCAACATCAATATATTATTCAATAAATTGAATAAGAACAATAATTATCTTAATTTTAATACCTTATCCGTACTGATTAATTAAATCACGACAAAAAATAATAATTGATTTAATTTATAAAACTTTACATCAAGAATTTAAAACACTTTTATTTAAAAGTGAAGGATTAACATTAATAATAACATCATTATTCATATTTATTTTAATTAATAATATAATAGGTTTATTACCTTATATTTTCACTAGATCTAGACACCTAATTTTCTCATTAGCATTGTCAATACCATTATGAATTTCAATTATATTATTTGGATGAATTAATAAAACACAACACATATTTAGTCACTTAATCCCAGCAGGTACACCAAGTGTATTAATACCTTTTATAGTATGTATTGAAACAATTAGTAATATTATTCGACCAGGATCATTGGCCGTACGATTAACAGCTAATATAATTGCCGGACACTTATTAATAAGATTATTAGGAAATAATACAACAAGAGCATCAACATTAATAATTATTATATTAATAATTGTTCAAATTATACTTATATTATTTGAGACAGCTGTAGCAATAATTCAAGCATATGTATTTTCTGTTTTAACCACTTTATATTCAAGTGAAGTTAATTATGAAAAAAAGAAACCATCCATTTCATTTAGTAGACCCAAGACCATGACCTTTAACAGGATCAATTGGAGCCATAACATTAACATCAGGTATAGTTATATGATTTCATATAAAAAACCCAATATTAATAATATTAGGAATTATAATTTTATTAATAACAATAATTCAATGATGACGCGATATTGTACGAGAAGGGACCTATCAAGGTAAACACACTATTATAGTAACAAATGGGTTAAAATGAGGTATAATCCTATTTATTATTTCAGAAATCTTTTTTTTTATTTCATTTTTCTGGGCCTTCTTTCACAGTAGACTATCACCAACTATTGAAATCGGTATAACCTGGCCTCCGAAAGGAATCAAAACATTTAACCCTATAGATATTCCTCTTTTAAATACAACAATTTTATTATCTTCAGGTATTACTATTACCTGAGCTCACCATAGTATTATAAACAAAAATCATAACCAAACAGTTAGGGGCTTATTTTTAACAGTTACGTTGGGGATTTACTTCACTATCCTGCAAGCATATGAATATCTAGAGTCCCCATTTACAATCAGTGACTCCGTCTATGGATCTTGCTTCTTCATAGCAACAGGATTCCATGGAATTCACGTAATTATTGGAACTAGATTTTTATTAATTTGTCTTATTCGAACCATAAAATTTCATTTTTCAAATAAACACCATTTCGGATTTGAAGCAGCCGCCTGATATTGACATTTTGTAGACGTAGTTTGATTATTCCTATATATTTCAATTTACTGATGAGGTAGCTATTTTTTTAGTATAAAAAGTATTCTTAACTTCCAATTAAGAGGTCTCAAAAGAGAAAAAATAATTATATTAATTAGATCATCAATCATAATCAGATTTATAATTAGAATAATACTTATTGTAGTATGCTCGGTTATTTCAAAGAAGACAAAAAACAACCGAGAAAAAATAACACCATTTGAATGTGGATTTGACCCAAAAAGATCATCACGTATACCATTCTCCATTCAATTTTTTATAATTGCAATTATTTTTTTAATTTTTGATGTAGAAATTGTAATTTTAATACCAACTATTAAAATTCTACAAATAACTAAAATAAAATCATGATTTATTGTAACATCAATATTTTTGATTATCTTAATTATCGGACTATATCATGAATGAAAAAACGGAATTCTAGAATGAAGAAATTGGGGTTATAGTTAATTATAACATTTAATTTGCAATTAAAAATTATTCAATAAAGAATTATCCTCAAGTAATGAAGTAAATCTTACATTTAGTTTCGACCTAAAAATAGGGCCCTAGCCCCTTACTTTTAACTAAAACCAAAAAAGAGGTATTTCACTGTTAATGAAATTATTGATTAAAAATCTAGTTAAAAGAGAATGTTGTAACTAAAAGAAGCCGCTAACTATCTTTTAAAGCGGTTAAAATCCGTTTTTCTCTTAAATTTATATAGTTTATAATAAAACATTTCATTTTCAATGAAAAGAAAAATATTTATTTTTATAAATACCTGAAGAGATTAAATCCCATAATAATATCTTCAATATTAAGCTTTAAAATTAAGCTATTCAAGCATTAAAAGACAAAAAATATTAAAGAAAACAAAAAAAAAGAAATTATATAAATTTTTAAATTATTATAATAAAAAAAATGAACAAATTTTCTCAAAACTACTACGTAAAAAAAAGATAGTTTTGAGAAAATTAATTCCCCCCAACCAACTTCTAAATTCTGATTTAGATCAAAAGAGATATTTAAAAAATTTTTATTCAAAATATAAGTTCTAAAAGAAGGCATAAATCATATATTTCCTAAAAAAGAAGAAGTTTTATAAAAAACCATATAACTAGAAAATGAATTATAATAAAAAATTGATAATTCATATCCAATAAAGGCACCTAAGAAAATTATAAATAAAGACATTAATTTTATAAAAGTTGATAAAACTAAAAAAGAAGGTGTTGTAAAAATAATTCATGTTAAAAGACTTCCAGAAAACATAGATATTATAACCAAAAAAATTATAGAAAAATTTATTCATTTATCTTCAGTATAATTTTGACAACTATAAGAATTAGAATTAAGAATTATAGTATAATAAATTAAACGAACTCTATAAGAAACAGTTAATCCAACAGAAACATATATAATAATATAATAAAATATATTAAATCCCGTAAAAGTTGATAATTCCAAAATAAGATCCTTGGAATAAAATCCTGAAAGATAAGGAAAACCACATAAAGAAAAATTTGAAATACAAAAACATGTAATTGTGAAAGGTAATTGATAAGATAAACCCCCCATAAAACGAATATCTTGTGTATCATTTATAACATGAATAATCAAGCCTGCACATAAAAAAAGTAATGCCTTAAAAAAAGCATGTGTTAATAAATGAAAGTAAGATAAATAAGGAAATCCTAAAAAAAGAATTCTTATTATTAAGCCTAACTGTCTTAAAGTAGATAAAGCAATAATTTTCTTTAAATCAAATTCAAAATTAGCACCCAAACCTGATATAAATATAGTTATTAAAGACAAAACTAAAAAAAAATTGCAGTTAAATATATAAATTATTGAACTAAAACGGATTAATAAATAAACACCTGCAGTTACTAAAGTTGAAGAATGAACTAAAGCAGAAACTGGAGTAGGGGCTGCCATAGCAGCAGGTAATCAAGAAGAAAAAGGAATTTGAGCTCTTTTAGTAAAACCAGCCAAAATTAATAAAATAATTAAATAAAATAATCAACCCTCATAAAGAAATAAATAATAAAAAAAATGTCAACTACCAAAATTTATTATTCAAGCAATTGATAGAAGAATGGCCACATCCCCAATACGATTTGTTAAAATAGTTAATATACCCGCTCTATGAGATTTATAATTCTGAAAATAAATAACTAAACAATAAGAAACTAAACCTAAACCATCTCAACCAATCAAAATTCTAATAAGATTAGGTCTTATAATAAGTATAAATATAGAAAAAATAAATATTAAAACTAAATATAAAAACCGAACTTTATTATAATCTGAAATTATATAACTATGACTATATAAAATAACTATAGAAGAAATAAAGAAAACACAACCTCTAAACAATAAAGATATTCAATCAAAAATTAAAGTTAAAGTAATTATTATACTATTATAAGTAACAAATTCCCAATCTAATAAAAAAATATGATTAGAATAAATAAAAAAAAGGCCTATAAAAAATATTAATAAACCTAAAATAAATAAAAAAAATGATCTAATTATATAAAAAGAAGTATTCTTCAAAGTCTGAAATAATCTTATACCTATAACACCACAAATTATTATTCTTATTAAACTATTCAAACATAATCAAACTATAAAAATATCGATTTTCAAAATTATAAAATTTAAAGGAAAACAATGTAGAAAAAGTAATATATATTCACGTAAATTAATATTAAAAATAAATTTTAATCCTGAATATAAAGAACCATGTTGAGTATTTGAATATAAATAAATTCTATAACAACAACTTAAAAATGAACCTCAAAATAAAAAAAAGAAAGAATAATAAGATCAACTTATAATACTATTAATAATAAAGATTTCTCCTAATAAATTTAAAGTTATAGGTCTAGCCATATTATTGGCACAAAATAAAAATCAAAAAAATGATAATCTTGGTATTAAACTAATTATCCCTTTATTAAAATAAAATCTACGACTATTTGAACGCTCATAAATTAAATTAGCTAAACAAAATAAACCAGAAGAACAAAGACCATGACCAATTATTAAAATTAAAGAACCTAATATACCTAAACTATTTATAGAAAAAATACCACAAATTACTAAAGCCATGTGTCTAACAGAAGAATAAGCAATTAAAGATTTTATATCAACCTGAAATATACAAATAAAACCAATAATTATTATTCCAAATAAACTTAATCTAATTAAAAAAGTATTATTAAATATAAAAGAACCTTTAATAAAACCTATTACACGCATTAAACCATAACCTCCTAATTTTAAAAGAATACCAGCCAAAATTATAGAACCAGAAATTGGAGCCTCTACATGAGCCCTAGGTAACCAAAAATGAAAAAAAATTATCGGTATTTTAATTAAAAAAGCTAAAATCAAACCTAAATATAAATAAAAATTATAATTAACTAAAATTAAAGGATAAAATATAGAAAAGCAAATATTATTAATATAAAAAATTGATAATAAAAGGGGAAGAGACCCAAAAAGAGTATAAAAAAGTAAATAAAATCCAGAAGAAAGACGTTCAGGCTGATAACCCCAACCAAAAATCAATAAAAGTGTTGGAATTAAACTAGATTCAAAAAAAATATAAAATAAAAAAATATTTTGAGTGGAAAAAGAAAGAATTAAAAAAAAAGTTAAAAAGACTAAAACTAAAATAAAATAAGATGATGAACTTATAAAACTAATATTATATCTGGCCAAAAATATTAATAAACAAATTCAAATAGTTAAGTAAATTAAAGAAAAAGAAAGAACATCCATCATAAAACCATATCTTAAAGATCTATAAAAATAAGTTAATAATCTTATATTTAAAAATATAATTAAAGAAAGAAAAAAACAAGAAATTAAAATTATTCAATTTTTCAAAAAACATAAAGGGATCAAGAAAAAATAGAAAATTAATATTTTTATCATATTAAACTTCTAACATTTATTAAATTATCATTACCATGACAACGAATTATTGATACAAGTACTGAAAGACCTAAAACCCCTTCACAAACAGAAAAAGTTAAAAAAAAAATAATAAAATAATATTCTCTTAAATATCTATAAAGAAAAAAAAAGAAAGAAAAGAAAATTACAACAACTAAATATTCTAATCTTAACAAAGTTAAAAGTAAATGTTTTCGAGAAGAACATAAAATAATTAAACCACATAAATATATATATCAAAAAATTAAATAATTTAATAAAATAAGTTTTAATAGTTTAAAAAAAATAATGATCTTGTAAATCATAGATAGATAAATCTTTAAAACTTCAGCAAGAGAACACCTTGTCCTTACTTTAATCCCCAAAATTAATATTTTAAATAAAATACTCGCTGAATATGAAAATAATTTTTATATTAATAATTACAACAACCACAATCATAACAATATTAAAACACCCTTTAAGAATAGGATTTAATCTTATTTTAATTACCTTTTTATCATCAATCACGATAAGTATTTGAATAAAATATACATGATATTCATACATTTTAGTTTTAGTAATATTAGGTGGAATATTGGTATTATTTATATATATGGCCAGAATTGCCTCAAATGAAATTATAAAATTCTCATTTAAAATTTTTATTACAATAATTATTTTTATAATTATTACTACAATTTTATTGAAAATAGAAATAATATCTTATAGATCAACTATAATTCAAACTATAGATGGACAACAAAATATATCTATAATAAAATTATTTAATACGCAAAGATCAATTATTACAATTATAATAGCTTTATATTTGCTTATAACTATAATCTATGTAATCTTTATTACAAATACATTTGAAGGACCAATACGAAAAAAAAATTATGAAAAAACCAATTCGAAAATTTCATCCTATAATTAAAATTATAAATTCTTCTTTATTTGATTTACCTACTCCATCATCAATTTCAATTTGATGAAATTTTGGTTCACTTTTAGGAATGTGTTTAATTATTCAAATCTTAACTGGTGTATTCTTAGCAATACATTATACAGCTGATATTAATATCGCATTTGATAGAGTTATTCACATTACACGTGACGTAAATTCAGGATGATTATTACGTAATATGCATGCTAATGGAGCATCAATATTTTTTATTTGCTTATATTTACATATTGGACGAGGTATATATTATGGATCTTATAAATTATTCATAACATGAAGAGTAGGTGTAATTATGTTATTTATTATTATAGCAACAGCCTTTTTAGGATATGTATTACCATGGGGTCAAATATCTTTTTGAGGAGCTACAGTCATTACTAATTTAATATCAGCCATCCCATATTTAGGAAATGAAATTGTAAAATGATTATGAGGCGGTTTTTCAATTGACAATGCTACATTAACTCGATTCTTTACCTTACATTTTTTATTACCATTTATTCTAGCTGGAATAACAATAATTCACTTATTATTTTTACATCAAACAGGATCTAATAATCCTACAGGAATTAATAGAAATTATGATAAAATACCATTTCACCCTTATTTCTCAATTAAAGATATTATAGGTATATTAATTGCATTATATTTATTTATTATAATTAATCTGTTAGAACCACGAATATTAGGTGATCCTGAAAATTTCATTCCAGCAAATCCACTAGTTACCCCTATCCATATTCAACCAGAATGATATTTTCTTTTTGCATATGCAATTTTACGATCAATTCCAAATAAGCTGGGAGGTGTAGTAGCTATAATTTTATCTATTCTTATAATAATAGTTATCCCACTAACTTCAAAAAACAAATTTCAAAGAAATATATTTTATCCCATCAATCAAATAATATTTTGATCTTTCTTTACTTTAGTAATTTTATTAACATGAATTGGAGCACGACCCGCTGAAGAACCATTTATTACAACAGGACAAATTATTACAACTTTATATTTTATATACTTTATTATTAATCCAATTATATTAAAAACATGAGATAAATTAACAGATTAGTTAAATAAGCTTTAGATAAGCGTATATTTTGAAAATATAAGAAAGAAGTTTAATTCTTCTATTAACTTAACTTATAATAATGATTATAAATACTCAAATATAAAAATAATAAAACCTATATAAAAAATAAAATAATTTAAAGAAATGGGTAAAAAAACCTTTCAAGTCAAATACATTAATTTATCATAACGGAAGCGAGGTAATGTGCCTCGAACTCAAATAACTAAAAAAATAATAAATACCAATTTCAAAAAAAATAACAATGAATTTAAATCACAACCTAAAAAAAAAATAACAGTTAATAAACTCATAAAAATAATATTTATATATTCAGATAAAAAAATAAAGGCAAAACCGCCTCTACTATATTCTACATTAAAGCCGGAAACAAGTTCTGATTCCCCTTCAGCAAAATCAAAAGGAGAACGATTTACTTCAGCTAAAAAAGAAGAAATTCAACAAAAAAAGAGGGGGAAAGAAAAAAATATAAATCAAATATAATTTTGAAAATAAAAGAATATAATTAAATCAAAACTATAAATAAATAAAATTAAACATAATAAGATTATTGATATACTTACCTCATAAGAAATAGTTTGAGCCATACAACGTAGTGATCCTAATATAGAATAATTAGAATTAGATGATCAACCACATATTAATACTCCATAAACTCCTAAACTTGTACAACATAAAAAATATAAAAAACCCAAATTAAAATTATATACATTAACCATAAATGGAAATAGTAATCAAAGTCTAAAAGATAATATTAACATAAAAACAGGTGAAAAATAATAAATAATAAAATTAGATATATACAAATATGTTTGTTCCCTAAAAAATAACTTTAAACCATCACTAAATGGTTGTAATAAACCTATATAACCAACCCTATTAGGACCTTTACGTAATTGAATATAACCTAAAACCTTACGTTCCAATAAAGTTACAAAAGCTACCGATAATAGAATTATTACAAGTAAAAAAATAAAAATAATTAAATATATTACTATTTGTGTAATAAACACATATATAAATTCTAAATTTATAGCACTAATCTGCCAAAATAGTTAAAATTAATCAAAAATAAATAATATTATTAAAGTAATTGGTCCTTTCGTACTAAATTACTAGAAATAAGGATAGAAACCGACCTGGCTCACGCCGGTCTGAACTCAAATCATGTAAGAATATAATGGTCGAACAGACCAAAAAAGCGAAAATCTACCCCCGCCCCTTATCTTAATTCAACATCGAGGTCGCAAACCTTTTCATCGATAAGAACTCTCCGAAAAGATTACGCTGTTATCCCTAAGGTAGGTTAATCTTATAATCGAAAATTTCGGATCAAAAAAACATAAATTAATGAAAATAATTAATGAAAGTTAATAAAATTTCATTGTCACCCCAACAAAACTAATTATTCCAAAGAATAAATTAATAAACAAAAAAATATAATTTATAAAATTAGTAAACCTCTATAGGGTCTTCTCGTCCTATAAAAAAATTTTAGCTTTTTAACTAAAAAATTAAATTCAAATAAATTATTTAAAGAAAGATTATTTCTCATCAAACCATTCATTCTAGCCTCCAATTAAAAGACAAATGATTATGCTACCTTCGTACAGTTAAAATACCGCAGCCTTTTAATATTTTTAATCAATGGGCAGGTCCAATCTTATATTAAAACCAAAAGAACATGTTTTTGTTAAACAGGTGGAAATAAAAATTGCCGAGTTACTATAAATAAATTAACTTAATTACTAATTTTAACATTATTAAACC